ATTCCCAGAGAATTGGGGGGGTAGATAGGTCTTAATCAGCAACGGGAGATATTCATTTAAATATCTGTGTCTGTCCGAATCTCATTAACAACGAATCAAGTTACATATGTAACCGATGTTTTTTTGACCTTTTTAGGTATTTCGTGTTTGGCTCTAATGAATAATTGTAAATCTATGTAACGATTGGGATGGGGTAATTCATATATTTTAGTCACTTTATGCCAAGATTGCAGAAAGATTACTTAATTCCAGGTTAAAAAAAAAAATACATATAAAATGAGGAAATGCTTAGTTTAACTTAATATGTAATATATATGTATTGTTATTATTCGATTTCGTTCTATTTCAGTGACAACGTTCAGTGACAACAGCCTTTCCATTTTTGTTAAAAAGAAATGTAATCCCTTAAATATTGAAATATTTAATTATAGAATATCCATAACATAGAATATCCATAACAGTGACAGTTGTTCAGTCTATCTGATAGATACGAAAAACCCCTACTCGTTCATCTGATTAATAAAATAAGAATCGAAAGAATAAGGACCTAAATCTTCTCTTATATCAGTCTTTTTTATCCATCTCACGAAAAAAAATTGGGTTTCTTGTTCAATCTATTTATCGGCTTTAAATCATTGATAATTCAATTCGAAAAGAAAGAGATATTTCTCTTTTTTTATGATGATCAAATGTAGTCTTTACTGTAAAACTTTATTCCAATAATGATGTCGAAATAGGAAACTTTTTCGATTATAAAAATTTGGAATGATTCCTTATGAGTTGAATCTTTGGTATTCAAAGAAGTCGCAGATGGGTCAATCTCTTCTATTGAGTCACTTGAAGATGCAGGGTTAAAAAGAATTCATTTATTCGTGTTATTTATGTTAGTTATGTTATTTCTATATTTCTGTTAGTTTGTTTTTTTTTTTTTTATAAAAAAGTTGCATTCATACAATAAAAGGTGGGGTCTTGCTAAGATTTCTTCAGAAAAATCTTTACCATCTATGTTCTATGTATAGAAGAAAAAAGGTATAGATTAATATGTCTATGTACCGACTGAACCAATGACTATTCATGATTCCATAATTGAATCAATTCCATACTGGCTCCAAATTAGAGGAATGTTATGGTAAAACTTCGTTTGAAACGATGTGGTAGAAAGCAACGTGCGACTTGAAGGACACGATCCGGTGTGGATTCTTATTCTTACATCCGCCATTTTATATAGGAATGAAGGTGCTCTTGGCCCGACATCGTTTGTTCTGTTCCACTAGAACCCCTCTTTTTGTTGGGTTGTAATGTAAATAGTACATGATGGAGCTCGAGTAGTAAAGTATTGATTCAGCTTTCAGGGGCAAGGATCTAGGGTTAATGCCAATCAATAAATTGGAACAACTTCGTAAGTATATCATCAATATAGAAATCGAAAGGATCCAATTCGGGCAAGTTTTCAATTCAAAAGGAAATTTTGTTGGAATTGATAAAACTCTTTCGATTCAAAGTGTATCACGGGGAATCAACCATTCGTATGATTCTTTGATAGAAAGAAATCACAAAAGGGGTATGTTGCTGCCATTTTGTTGGAAGGATTAAGAAGCACCGAAGTAATGTCTAAACCCAATGATTTAAAACAAAGAAAAAGGATCCCAGAACAAGGAAACGCCGTTTCCATTGTCTCAATAACTGGATCAGAATAAAGAATCCAAATCAAAATAGATGATTGTATTTTAAACGAGACAAACAAAAGGGGGGTTAAAGACCATTCAATAAATGAAATAAATTGCTTAAAGATTTGATTTTCTTTTGAGCTAGTTGAGAATTATCCAACTTGAGTTATGAGTACAAATGATTTTTTCTTTTTTTTTTTTAGGAAGAACGAAGAAAAAAATGAGTGAAATCCTAGTCTAATTGATTTTCTAATTGATTTTATCAACCCTTTTGCCATTCATTAGAATTCTATACATAGACAAAACCTCGAATCATTTTTTCTCGAGCCGTACGAGGAGAAAACTTCCTATACGTTTCTAGGGGGGGGTCTTCTTCATTTACTTACATCTATCCCAATGAGCCGTCTATCGAATCGTTGCAATTGATGTTCGATCCCGAAGAGAAGGAAGAGATCTTCGGAAAGTGGGTTTTTATGATCCGATAAAGAATCAAAGTTGTTTAAATGTTCCTGCTATTCTATATTTCCTTGAAAAAGGCGCTCAGCCTACAGGAACTGTTCGGGATATTTTAAAGAAGGCGGAGGTTTTTAAGTAACTTTGCCCTAATCAAAGCCCTAATCAAACGAAATTAAATTAAAGAAATAAAAAAGGGGGCAGTGATTCATATAAAATTTTGTATAACTTTTCTATACTTTGTTTTTTATTTCCCCCCCTTTTTTGCACTCTATTCGTATCTATTTATCTCTATTCGTATCTATTTATCATTGCTTCTATAGAATCTAATATTTTATAACGACAAAACCCCAGTTGGTTGATCCTAGAAATGTAAAATT